TTTGATCATTATGAACAAATCCAAAATCTTTGTAGACAGAACTAATCATTAGCTCCCACCCGTGGGGTGAATGAAATCCGATACATAAATCCGTTATTAAAAGAATCAAAAAAGCTTTTATTGTATCACTTAAGTTATATAGGAATTCCTGAGTCCAAGAGTTAAGAATAACAAGTTCTTCATTACCTAAAATAGAATAGCCGCTTAGAATAACAAAACATATTATATTTGTTGATAAGTGGAAAATCATATGGATACGATCTTCGTTGTGTATCGTGATTAATTGAATCGTTTCTTTTTGGATTCCTATAGAAAACTTTTGTAGATGTGTCTCCGAGTATTCCTTGAAAATTTCGTCTAAGAGCAGGATTTCTTCTAATTCTATGAACTTTTCTAGAAGATTTTTTTTTTGAATATCATTCCAAAAAATTTCGGATTGACCAGTATTCGACCAATTAGTAATCCAAGATTCCATACTTTTCATAAATGAGAGAGAAATCCCCCAAGGCAAAAAGACTATAGATGCAAGATACAAAAAGGGGGTAGGTGTTTTCTTTTTTGCCATTTTTCATCTGTGAATTGTTAATGAACCCCGTTGACTCTCTGTGATCTAATAGTTTTTTCACACGTGAGTTCTAGACAAGGTATCAAATCTATTTTTTGTGATTTTGTTTCAATATCTAGAGAGAATACAGAAATAGACTAAGACTTCGATTCAAATTCAAATGAAGAAATAAGAAAAATGAAGAAATAAGAAAAAAGAGTTTTGTTTTATAGTTATTCCAGAGAATATAGGCCGGCTTTGACTCGACTAAACGTTCAGGTGAAACTTCAGTTAAGTTATCTTATAGATTATAGAAAAAAGATTCTTGTATTTTTTCCTCTTGCTGAGAAAGCATTCCTTCTTCAGCCCAATTCTTTTTTTTTTTTTTCTCAAAAGATTTCAATTGGTACGCGCAAGAAAAGGGCCAATTCCGCGGCTTTTTCTTCCATTTGTCGTGGAGTCAAATTCTCATCAGCCCGGGTCAACGGAATAGTCCCCCGGCCTCTAATATTTAGAAAAAGGATACAGCGAGCAGAAATACCCTCTTTGACTTCTAGTCTAATGGATTGAATATCCTTTAGACGGAATCGAAGGAATATGCGACGGTTTTTTCCAGGGAATCCCCAACGAAAAATACAACCCCTTCCTTTATTTCTATCGAATCGATCATAACCACTACCTACATTCAAGGAAATTGTGCACCACAAATAAGAACTAATAAAGAGACCCGCAATCCCGTAGAAAGACATCACGATCCCTTGTGGAAAAAAAAGGATTTGCTGAGACGGAAAAAAAGATATCAAATTTTTACCAAGATAACTAGAAGTTCCAACCACTAAGAATCCTAATGAACCTAAAAAAACGACAAGGGCCCAGAAAAAATTACTTAGTTTTCGAGATCCCGTTCTAACTTCTATCCATACATGTTCTGATCGCCAACTCATAGTTTATTTTATTTTATTGAAATTATTGAAATTTGGGAGAATACCCCAAATTATTTTAACTTTCCTTTGCTGTTTACGAAGGAACTCTCAGAAACTAGTACTAGTTTGATGTGAACTAGTACTAGTTTGAGATGAACCATTTATTTATAAGTAGTAGTAGTAAGGAATAATTCATGAAATTGGTTCAATCTAAAATAATAATAACATACCCCCCATACATAACATATGATCCAAATATACATATCGATATACACCTAGATCCACCAACTTTACACATTTTAGTCATCAAATGATCCTGATCTATTTGAAACTAGCTAGAATTCATCTACCTATAGATCATTTTCTGCAGACATAAGAACTTTTTCGGCAGAAAAAATATTTTAGACCCTATTTCCCCCAAAAAGATCTGTGTTATGCTCCAAATCTTAGTTTCCAAAAAAAGGATGAACCCCCGGATCTAAACAATCTTGTTTTTTTGAACATGAAGAAATAAAGAAGCCATTGCAAGTGCCGGAAATACTAAGCCTACTAAAGGCACAAAAATAGAGGGAAAATGGAAAGTTGTCATAAAATGGAGTACCTCGATTGACTATTTGCACCTGTTATTTTTTTTTTTTTTTTTGAATATTTTAGATTTCTAATAATTAAAACTCTTAATTCTAATTATTACGAATTTTTAAATTCATAGTAGAGATATAAGTATCTAAAGCGGATATATAGAAATAGAATAAGTCCAAGAAATTAAGAACTAAATAGATGGACTTATTCGTGAAAGATATGTATGACAATTTTTTATTTCTTTTTTACTTCAATTCTGATAAGCTAACTACTTGTTTCCTACAAATCCACTAATTAAATCAACTAGTTGAACTTAGCGTACTCTAGGTGAGTATAATTTGACTTCAAAGGAAAGAAGCCGTGGAACTGCAATAATTCACTAAGAACGGTTTTTAAAAGATTACGCGGTACGATTAGGTCGAATAAGCCCTTCTCGAATAAATTTTCAGTCTCTTGTGAACCTTCCGGTACTGTTATCTTCAAGAGTTCTTCAATTACTCTTTTACCCGCAAATGCAATGTAGGCGTTGGGTTCGGCAATAATGATATCTCCCAACATGCCAAAACTAGCCGTTACCCCACCGGTAGTAGGGGATGAAAGAATTGGTACAAAAAATAACTTTTCCTTTGATTGAAAATCATATAAGGCAGAGGATATTTTGGCCATTTGCATCAAGCTCAAACTCCCTTCTTGCATGCGTGCCCCCCCCGAAGCACACACTATAATAAGAGGTAGAGATTGGTTGGTAGCGTACTCAATTAAACGGGTGATTTTATCCCCAACTAAGGATCCCATACTACCTCCGATAAACTCAAAATCCATAACCCCAATTGCTACAGGAATATCATTTAGTCGACCTATGCCTGTTTGAACAGCCTCCGTTAATCCCGTCTTTGTTTGATAAGAATCAATATAATCTTCATAAGGTTCCTCATTGAATTCATCCGAATCCAATTCATCTGAATGCAATTCATCCGAATGCAATTCATCCGAATGCAATTCATCCGAATTGGATTTATCCGAATGCAATTCATCCGAATGCAATTCATCTGAATTCAATTCATCCAAATCCAATTCATCTGAATTCAATTCATCCGAATGCAATTCATCCGAATTGGATTTATCCGAATCCAAATAAGGTTCTTCCTCAATAAACCTAGATGAATTGAATGTATCCGAAACCAAATAAAGTTGCTCCGCGATTTCATCCTCATCCAATCCACGAGCCGCCCACTCCAACCCCAACTTCGGTAGCTGATTTATGAACTTCAAATCCCTGATGATATCAGAAAAATCCTCATTCCACATCAACCATTTGGACCGATCAAAATGATAATCTATAATAATTTTCATATATTCATTTTTCTTTTTTCGCAACTTCTGTAAAACTGCATATAATAGGTCACTTCTCAGTCTTTCGATCCACATATCCCCAAGTACTTTTTGAATCGACTCCAAATACAAGTCCGCGATTAGGCGAATCAGACAATCAATTTCCGTTAGAATGTGCTTTATTGGCTTCCAATTCTTTTTCTTTTCTTCTTTTTGACTAAGAAAATCTCGAAGCTCCTCCTCGAGATCGCGAGACACCAAATTTTCGTCCATAGAATCCCAGGTGTCGGAATCAATCGAACTTTCGATTCTTTCTGAACTACTCATTTTCAAGTGATATTCGCAAGATTCACAAATTTTTAATTTTACAACTTGCTTATAATTTAAGTTATAACAATTTTCGCATAGAACCCACAAATGTCGATATTTTTGACTTGAATCGAGATCGTTAGATCTAGTCAAATCACCAGTGTTCCCCCCGATTTCAAGACCTTTATTAAGGTTTTCAGCCCTACTACTCGAATCTTCAGTACTATTTTCAATAGTCAAAAGATTGTCCGCCGATTTTCTTATAACTTCAAACTCGCTTGTTAATTCTTTACATTGAATGGTCATAAAATAAGACTCCCTTCCTGTAAAATGATGAATAGTTATAGCTCACTTTGATGTGGAAACGTAAGTTAAGTATGGAAACGTAAGTTAAGTATGGAAGTCTAGTTATAGTGATTGGCACTGTGATACATAATTCCTTAATTCTTCAGTATACCGTCAATTCGAATCCCCGTCAAGCAGTATCAATTGGAATTGATCATATCCTCAATTCGAATCTTTGTCAAGATTCAATTATTATTATACGGTCAATTCGAATCTTTGTCAAGATTCAATTATTATTATATGGTCAATTCAAATCTTTGTCAAGATCAATTGACCATATCCTCAATTCGAATCTTTGTCAAGTATTCTATTGTCCATTTGTATATCTGTCAATTATTCTAGCGTGAATTTGAATATATTGACATATATTCCAATTAGCTATTAGTTCTTATCCGACTAAACAATCACTACTAACAAGAAGTGTGAAAACAAGAAGTGTGAAAAAGGATTCTCTTTTCTTTTTTTTGTGGGAATCTGGGGGTAAGACTTCACTATGATATGAATAGGATCAAATTCCTTTCATTCGAAACAGAATGATAAAGAGTTTTTTCCTGTGTCTTCGCATCGAACAACAAAAAAGAAAGATTTTTTCTTTCCTAGAACCTAGAAAGAATCTTTTCCTAAAATCTCGTCTAATAACTAAAGTAAGAATTTATGGTTCTATTACAACATGGAACAAAAAAGACAAAATGCAGGATGGGTCGAAAGGTTTATGATACTTCGAAAGAATAGACCAATCCGAAGGATCCATAGGTTTCATTGTGGATCCAAGACAACAATAGAAACACTTGAGTCTTAGATTTTTGAAGACAAATCTGCGATATCTAGAGATATAAAATATGTATTTATTATCCAAAATACGTGCAATAGAATATTTGTAGTCGGCCCACCCTTTTATTTTAGTAGTAGTATAAATAGAAATAAAAGGGTGGGCCGAGTTTAATTGCAATTCAATTAATAGAACGGAG